ATATATAGAGAGAGGGGCCCCTCTCTCTATATATATTGTATATAATATATTAACATTTAAAATTTTAAAAAAAAATTAAATAACCAAAAAATCCAAATATAGAAATAATTGATAAATTTAATAATACCCACTGAAAATACTCTACAGTGCTTTGATAACCTATACCTGTAAATAAATTGATCATTAATTTGTCTCAACGAAATAAAAACATTTTTAAATATGACATTAAATTATAAAACCTTCTATAACATAATTCAACTAATTTATCACAACCAAATAAAGATCTCCTTCAACTTCTCAAAAAATTTTTACTATAGAATAATGTTGCGATTAAAATAGATAATAACTGAAAAAAAATTAAATTTCTATTTATTAACACCCGTCTATAAACAACTTCATCTAAATTAAAAAATAAATAAAATTTTATAAATAACCAAAAAAATACCATTAAACCTGAATTAAAAAAAAACAGCACTCCATGAGAACAACTACACTTAGATTTAAGTAATATACTACATAATCGGAAAGAATATAAATATGAAATTAGTACACACAACATTACTATACAGCATGTACTAATTTTTAGAATTTTGATAAATTTTGATAATAAAAAATGCTTAGTAAAAAATACTCCAATAAATGGAACACCCGCTAAGCCAATAATTACTAATCAAGAACTAAAGATACTTCAATTGCCGTAGAATACAGGAGAGTATACACAATTTCTAGCTTGAGACCCTGAACTACCTCTCATTACATCACCAATTAACATAAATAAAATACACTTAGATACACCATGTCTCAATAATTGAAATAATGATAATAATACATCACCGTATAATAGATATAACAAACACCATGATATATTTTTACACGTTGATAATGCTATAATCTTCTTTAAGTCTAGAAAAAAGAATCTACTGATACCAGTTATAATTATAGTTAGCACTAATAATACACAAAATCATAAACAATCACCAAAAAATAAAACATAATCATAACGCATACTAAACCAAATACCAGCAGCTACTAATGTTGAAGAATGTACTAATGAACTAACCGGAGTTGGGGCCCGCATAGCTTCCAATAATCACCTTATAAAAGGAAAACTAGCACTCTTAGTAAATAAAATAAAAAAAAATAATAACATACATAATACTCATTTACTATAAACAAAACAATTTAATCCTATCAATATAAATATACATACATCACCAAACCGTGAAGATACTAAAGTGATAATAGATGAACGTAATCTTAAATAATTAGCATAGAACAAAATTAAAAAGAACCTAACAACGCCTAAATATTCCCAAAACACTAATGTTCTTAAAAAATCGCCTGTACATACTAATAAAGCCATAACAGCAACAAACAAAATTATTATCTTTAGAAGACATTCACCATCATATTCATATGTAAAATAATGTCGTGTATAATAATATGCATACAAAAAACAGATAACTAACATTAAGTTAACACCTATACTAATAAAGTCAAAGTCTAACTTCATTAATCAGTTATAACCACTAAATGATAAAAATTTTATGCAAAAACTAAATTTAGCACCAATTAATAATACAAATCATATAATTATACACATTATAAAACTAAATAAAAACTTATTCATTATAAACATACGGTAACTTTACCTATCTTATGGCCGTAACATAAGTCTTCTATATGTCAAGTAACTAGGAAAATCCATAATTAATGCTTAAAACTAACTCATATACTTCTGACATAGTTACTAAACTAGTGTTGCTACTAAAAGCAATTAATATGATTTCAAATCACACCTTATAACCACAAGTTTTATTGTCCTATTTTTTCCTAGTTGATTAAAAACAAAGAGACTACAAAAATAGTCATAAATTAATCCTAAATCAACTCCATAAATTTCTGGCATCTTTGTTTTTAAAATTTTTAATCAACTAGGAAAAAATAGGACAATAAAACTTGTTTTTATTGTCCTATTTTTTCCTAGTTGGCCATAGCCTTAAAAGAGTTTACAACCCCTCACATTATATATGTTAAACTAGAAAACTTTATCGATAAAATGACAACTTTCAACTAGTCAATAAACTCAAAATGATAAAACCAAACACTAATGTTAAACATAAGCATAAATAAAATCAACCTTCACTTATAGTACATAGTAAATTACTAAACTCTATATCAGGTAAACTATAAAGCACCAAAACACTTACTACACATAATAAAAAACAAAACCCAACTTTAATTTTATTAATTTTACTGTAAACAATAAAATTGTCTTTTGGTTTAAAAACAGATACAAATATAAAAAGAACATATATCCCACCTATATACACTAAACAAAAAATCAATGTATATCAACTAAAACCATATATAAAGTAACATATTAATCTTGCTGTTATGGCTTTAACTACTAATAACACACAATAATAAATACAATGACTTTTTAACGAAAATAGCACCAAATTAATAAAATATACAATTAATAAATCTTTTACAATCATAATTTGTTTAGTTGAATTAACTATCTTTAGCACGAAAAGCTAATATAATACAATATACTAAAACAAATAAACCTACTTTTTTATCACATCAACTACTTCTACCATTATAGGCATAATACCGTGATTTACACCACATAACTCAGCACAATACCCTATAAAAGCACCATGTTGTGAAGGACAATAAAACAAATGATTTAATCGACCTGGTATAGCATCCATCTTTAAATTTAAAGATGGAACTGAAAACGAATGAATAACATCCGCAGACGTTACAACCAAATGATAAGGGGTACCATAAATCATACGCATAGGCTTATCTACCAAAAAACAATCCTTTAACATAAAGGAATCATATCTACCCTCTGGATATTCATAAGTCCAATATCATTGATGCCCTATAATCTTTATAGTTTCAGAAGAATAACAATCCAAATTCCTTGTTATAAATTTAACTTTCAAAGCACACAAAACTAACACAACCATGGTCGGAATCACTGTTCATAATAATTCCACTGTTTGATTATCACCACCAAATTTTACTCTACCCTTACCAACAAATGTATTTCAATATAACATTATATAAACAAAACACAAAATAAACATACACACAGCAATAATATAGCAAACTATATCATAATATAAAAGTGATAATTTCATTTCCACTAAAACATTAGTCCTAGTATCCAACTTCAAATTCATTTAAAGTTACCTTGTTACGACTTACCTCAATATAAATCGAGGGTGACGGGCGGTGTGTACCTGAGCTAAACTTTTTTCACATCTACAAATTTATTAAACATTACTATTAAGTCCTAAATTACATAATCTTACAATTATATATTTATAAATGTAACGCATGATTACTTTTATAAGCAGCACATAGACTTGGCTTAACTAATCACCTTCACAAATTATATTATTAAACAATAATATTAAACCAGATATACACCAACATAATAAAAGTAAATTAATAGGCGGAACATCCTTTAAATCACACCTTCCCCTAAAAAGAATCACTCACTGCCAAACCATTTTAGTTATAAAACTAAGATACTATTATGAATATATGTTAATGGGGTATCTAATCCCTGTCACTATACTATATTATTAAACAATCTAATTACATGATATAAATATAAAATAATTTAACCTAGTTTTAATTATTGATAAATAAACCTTAATCTATAAGAAAACAAAGAAAACAGACTAACCGCAGATGCTGGCACTGTGCCCTATCCCCTTTAAATAACCTGTTCTTATAAAACATTAGTTTAAATAAAAAATTATCTACTAAATATAACACTAAAGCATTAAGTGTTAAATAACTATAATAAATTTATGTAGATAACAAGTTATCAATTTTCTTTTGCCACAATTAAACAAATAGGATGTAGGACTTGAAAAATCCTTCTTAACCTTTGCAAAGTTAATTATTATACACCCAATAAAAAAACTTACTGTCCTTTCGTACTGATAAATTTGAAAAATAGATAAGAACCGACCTGGCTCACGCCGGTCTTAACTCAACTCATGGAGATTTCTAAGGTCGAACAGACCAAAAACCTAAACTACTACACCTAGGTAAAATCTAAGTCAACATCGAGGTGGCAAACAATTAATTCGATATGATCTCTAATTAATTATTACACTGTTATCCCTGGGGTAACTTAACCCACTAAACTAATTTTATAGGGTCTAAATTATATTAAAACAATAAAACTTGCCCCAAGCAAAATATAAAGATCCCAGGGTCTTTCCGTCTAATTAATATATGAGGTTTCTGAACCCTCAAAACTAATTTCACAAATATATAAAATATTACAACTTATCACGTCAAACCATTCAAACAAGCCCCCAATTAAAAGGCAATTAATTATGCTACCTTCGCACAGTCAATATACTGCGGCCATTTATTAACACACTGGGCAGGTACTACCAACTAAATTTTATAATTGGAAATGTTTTTAATAAACAGACGGAAAAGTGTTTAGAAATAATTTACATAATATAATTACTTATTTAATAATAAATTATAATCTAATTATTATAGTAAGCTATTACATCAATTAACATGTTCATAAATTAACAAAATTTTTAACAAACTTATAAAAAATAGGTACCTTTAACCTAATTTTATTAAACAGTAATTCTAATGTGTAAACCTATAATAGATCTTTTAACCTATTATCTAATAATAAATCATTCAATAGCTAAATAGGTATACAATTCAACGAATAACTTATCACTTCCTACTATTAATCTTTACAACTTTACTTAAATTATTCAATAATTCTTAATAATTAATAGTAAAATCTGAATTATTCGATTAACAAAATACTTTAATTAATCTATTAAGCATGATGCAAAAGGCATAAAAACCTATAAATCAATCACTCTAATTTATAAATTACTAAGGTTAATGGGTTAAAACCATCCTAGGCTTACAAAACCTATATTTTAATTAAACTAATAAACCACGAGCAAATACATAAGTGCAATCATCAACTCAACGCATATAATAAACACCATATGTGTAATCTATATTATAAGGGTAACAAAAATAATCTTTATGTGCACCTACAGGACTCATAAAAAAACCTGTCAAATAACTAGATGAACTACAAGATCCTAACACTTCATTACGATTAATCAATGATTCCCAAAGAATAAATACAAAAAAACATCCACTAAATGCAGATATAAAAGAACCTACTGTAGCTATAATTTTGATTCATTTATATGCACATTCATAAACACATACCCGACGTGGTAACCCGCATAAACCAAAATAATGCATTGGAAAAAAACATAAATTAAAACCAACATTAGAAATTATACACTGACATTGTAGTAAACACTTATTTAACCTTAATCCCGTAATTAAAGGCCACCATCAAATAAACATAATTATAATACTAACATAGGAACCTAATGACATTACATAATGAAAATGCGCTACAACAAATCAAGTATCATGTAAAACTTTATCTAAAACACAAGCAGATAATACTATACCAGTTACACCTCCAAAAGTAAATAAGACTATAAAAGAAATTATTCACCACAACACAGGATCACTCTTTTTGACACGAGAATTTAAAAGCATATAAAGTCATGTAAAGACCTTAATTCCAGTAGGTACTCCAATTATCATTGTTACTGAACTAAAAAACACAGCGGTCTTTACATCTAATCCAACAGTAAACATATGATGACCTCATACACTTCTACCTAAACAAACTATAGAAAACATTGCAAACAATAAACCATAAAAACCAAACGCATCTGAACACATACTTATTCTTAAACATATATGACTAATTATACCAAACCCTGGAAGAATCAAAACATAGACTTCAGGATGACCAAAAAATCAAAACATATGTTGAAATAAAACTGGATCTCCTCCACCTAAAGGATCAAAAAATGCTGATCTAAATTTTCGATCAAATAATAACATAGTAATGGCTGCAGCAAGCACAGGAAGAGTTACCAATAATAATATTGAAGTAAATAAATATGATCACAATACTATAGATGTACGAGAAAATATTTTAGTGTAAAAAACTGTGTACAAAGTACAAATAAATTTTATTGAACTAAAAATTCTAGAAGCTCCTGCTAAGTGTAAAGAAAACATTAAAAAATCCACACCATTCCTCCTAGAAAATAGAGAAGAAGATAAAGGCGGATAAAATGTCCATCCGATACCAGCCCCTAATCTCATACTAATTATTAAAAAACAAATTGAAGGTATTAATAATCAAGCACTTAACGCTTTCAAACGTGGTAAATTTAAATCTGATATACCACCTAATAACGGAATTAAATATTTTCCGAACCCACCTATTAAAATAGGCATTAAAAAGAAAAAAATCATGATTATACCGTGATTAGTAACTAAAAATTTATAACAATCCATAGAAATAACTTTATAATAAGGTTCTAAAAAATTTATACGAATTAATAACCTAAATCTTAAACCAACAAAACCAGACCATAACCCTAATAGAGTATAAATTACACCTACCCGCTTATGATCTAAAGTAAATATTCAACTTAATAATGTTTTCATATTCATATTCATAAGATGACCTTCAAGCCCCTGAATGTTTTGAAAACATTTAGTCTATCTAACTTAATCTTATTAAGAGAAAGTCAAACTAAATTGACAAAAAATTATTAGCAGTAACTTTATATTTTTCCTCTTAATATAATCAACGAACATAACCAGTAAACACTTCAATTATATACCTTATAAACAAAATTAGTAAAAAAAAATAGTAGAAAAAAAACCTTTCATAAAGTAACCCTTGTGTAGGCATATTTAATAGTAAAGAAATCTCTAAATCAAAAATCACAAAAACTACTAATAAAGAAAAGTAAGTAAATCTAAAACAATTTAAATTAATAAGACTAGAAAAAAATCCACACTCATATGCACTACCTCAATTTTTATTAGCCGCCAATAACTTTTTCAAAACTCTTGAAGAAAAAAAACCAATTATTAAAAATAAAAACACAAATAACCTAACACCAAAGATTAAAACAGCCATAATCTATGGTGAAATTTCACATTACTGAAGTAAGAATCCAGCTCTTATATTAGAATACACAGATATACATATTAACGGAATATTATTCACTATTCACTATATCAAAGTGACCTGCTCCATGCAGCCCTATTAATCAAATCTCTCACTGAGACCAAAGGTCCCCAAAACCATCATTCTTAACTTAAACTAAGATTAGTTCATTTATTAAACTCGACTATAATGGTATACAACCATTTCCTGAAGTTAACAGCATCACGATTTAAATAATCTATATAGACAAATAATCCTATTTAACTATAACAAATAACCTTAATAATAATAGACATAAACAAACATCTCAAAAAAATTTTACAAAAAAATCGTAACGAACCCGAGGTAAAGTAGCACGAGCCCACATAAAAAATAATAAACTAAAAATAAAAAATAATCAACCTAACAATTTATTACCAAAAAACAAAACCATACCAAGTCAAGAAAAAACAAATATTATTATATATTCACATGCAAACAAACACGTAAAATATATACCGCTATACTCTACATTAAACCCACTAACTAACTCACTTTCAGCTTCACCATAATCAAAAGGAGTACGGTTAGTCTCACAAAGAATACTAACTAAATATAATATAACAATTACAGGAAACAAAAACGCTGAACATCATCAATAATCCAAATTAAAATCATTTAAATTATATGATAAATAGCTTAACCCAGAAAAAATTACAATACACATAAAACAAGCTTCAAATCTTATTGAACCAAAAGCTGAACGAATAGACCTCATTAACGAATAATTTTTATAACTACCTCAACCTACACATAACAGTGAATAACTACAAAATCTAGTAATAACTAAAAACCAAAGTAAAGAAAGAGAACTATAACTATTACTATAATAAGAACCATATAATAAACAATAAAAAATAACTAAACTAACCAATAATAATACACCAAATAAACCTAAATAACTACGACTTTGAAACCCAAATCTCTTAAACTTAACTATCAACTTTAACAAATCAGAAAATCTCTGTAGTAAACCTATTATACCAACCTTTTTAGGGCCCTTACGAAATTGAGAATACCTTAAAATCTTACGCTCTCCTAGTATAAAAAAAGCTATTACCAATAAACTAATTAACAAACCTATAATACCTGACACAAAACCAAACATAAGCATACTTAGTAATTTGATGTACAATCATCTATGGTTAGACAAACCATTATTTTAATTAAACTAAAATCACCTTATCTTAATAACAAAAGAACCAAATCCATCTCCGAGACGCAAACCCGATATTTTTCATAAACTATCTTGTTAATCTATCATTGTTAGTAAAGCTCTAAAGAGTTCATCTGTGTGTAAAACAAACATTTTTCATAAACTACATTACAAATTTTACACCCATTTGTTAAAAGTATTAACATAAAAATAATCTCTGGCCAACTTATACAAAAAAAACTGCTCAGAAAATCTATAAAATCTCCACGCAATCAATATATACACTGATGAATATAATATACCTATACTTACACTAAGCTTATAAAATAAAGGAACAGAAATTGGAGTAACTAATAACAATATACAAAACAACCAAAATGATCATCCCTTTACCTCCCTCTTATCTATAACTTTAATAAAATAAATAATACAACAACAAGCCCAAAAAAAATAATACCAATAAATAAAAAAACATATCTCTATGCTTCTACAAAAACAAGAAACCATTAACGTAGCGACAGAACTTAAGGATATATGACATCAAATGTACTCTCATCTTAAACTAAAAAATCATATTAAAAAGCAACATATTAATATAGTTATAAAACAATCTAAGTATATTAAATAAATATTATGAACCCCATATAAATAACAAAAAAATAAAATAGGAAACTTCATTATTACACTTAAAATAAAAATAAACACTCAATTTCCTAAACCAAAAACGCGATACACTCAAAACATAAAAGGAAATAACCCAAACTTAATAACAAGCCCAAAAAAAATAAAATTATATAAACCTGGAATTAACAAACCAGATACTAACACTGCAGATGACAACCCAGACATTATAATGTAACAAAGAATACATGAGTAAAATTTAAAATTTAATTTAACTTTATATAATAATGCTGGTATAAGCGATAAACTACCTAACTCTAAAAAAACTCAAAACCCTAATAATCTATCAACAACACAACAACAAAAGCAAAAAAAAGAAGAAAAAAGTATAGAAAAAACTCTAGCATCTAAATGACATTTATTAACAATCATAATTAATGATCTACAGAAAAAGATAATATACAAGTCACAATGTATCAATGAACTAATGCAACAAACACTTCATAAAAAAATAGTAAAAATAATAAAAAGCATCAAATACTATTAACTAAACTCAACCCCCTTAATGCTACAGCCCCAAAACAACCTAAACTAATTTTAATAAAAGGACGCAAAATCAACACTATTGGACGAATAATATAGCTTATTAATTCAGCAACACAAACTAAAGGACATATGTATATAGGAGTGCCTACGGGAATAAAAGAACTAAAAAATATTTTAACACTACCGCAAAATCGCCCTAAAAACAATGACATAAATCTTGTAAACACTATCACAATTAAAAATATCAGAAAAAAATAAGGCCTATAACAATATGGTAAACGGTAACACAAAAATAACAACAAAACTAAATTAATAACAAAAAAATAATATCAAGATACATTTTTTAGTATACCCTTGTTAATTAATAACATTAAAGAACCAAAATCATTTTTAATTAAAACCAACTCTCAACTAGACGCCAACACGTATAACAGGATCATGAACCCCGCAGTTTACTTAACTTACCAGTTTCCTTAATGAAATTATCTTTAACGCTTCAAATTAATGCTTTAATCTTAAGCTAAAGGAAATTTAACGGATTACTAATCACCTTTACAACCAAAACGTAAAATGCATAAAACACCTCATTAAATTATAAAAATATAAATCCTAAATAGCACCAAGATCTTAAAACTATTAAAAAATAGAAATAATTATGATAGTTTACACATACACATTCATACCACTCTCTACGGATCAATAAATGACCACATAAAATCAAAGGCACAAGCCCGCCAAAGAATAAATAAAATAACCAAAAAAATATATACATAAATAAATTAAACCTCCTTGATACTAAGCAAACCTCACAAAAAAATTGAATTGTAGTAGGAAAAGAACACAATCTTAATAATCTAATTATAACAATTATCATAAAAAGAAACCCATTAATTCTAGACTTTAATAAAACTCAATTACGTGTTTTAGATATATCATAAAAACATCAAAGTAAACAAAACACAATTCCAGCACTTAACCCATGCCCTAGACAATAAAAAAAGGAAAATTTTATAGTTGATCAATCACTTATGAAAAACCCAACAAATGGTATAACAATGTGTGACAACCTTAAAAATGCCAATCAACGCTTACCATCTAACTCCCTACAGGAAGTAATTATAAAACTTACACATAAAACACAGCAAATAAACAAATAGATTAAAAAAGAACTGTTAAAAATATAGCATGTACATCGGTATACACCTAGTAATCCTAACTTCATTATATATCCGCTTAAAAAAATTGACACTATTCTAGTGGCTTCAGCATGAACAATTGGTAGTCATGTATGAAATGGAACCAAAGGAACCTTAGTAAAAAAAACAAATGATAGTACTCAATAGACCAATCAATATACGAGAACATTGTCCACCCAATCTGAGAAAAAAAAAGAATCTTTTATATAGGAAAAATATAGCAATAACAGCACGAGAGGTAAACTAGTTCTTAGTAAGTACCCCATAAAATACCACCCTGCTAAAAAACGCTCCGAATATGGAGATTCCTTAAATATTAAATATAACAAAGGCAACATTGATAATTCATAAAAACATCAAAAAATTATACAATGATTAATACAAAATCTAAGTGTGGTAAAACCTAATCTCAAAATTAAATAAACTCGAACAGAATTACTCAACATACTGTAAAATATAACTTGTGAATATAACCCAAGAAATAAAACCAACACTATTAAATAAAAACTTATCGAATCAAAAATAAAAAAACCTTTATAAACCACATTACTAATCACTGAAGTACAATTTACGCCTAATCTAAAAAATAAAGCACATAATAATAAAGTTAAAACTACTAAAAATCAACTAACTCTAAAAAATAAGAACATTCTCAAACACGTGTTAACATCACTAACCCTATAATTACTTCTATAGTAGAAATAACCATTAATGAAATAAAAATCATATGACAATCTTTATTTGATAGCAATAAACAAAATAATAATATTAATACATTAAATTTTTCAAGTAATATTAAGCTTTTTAAAAAACGTGACATTGATAAAAGAAATCTAATAAGTATAACACTACTGAATAATAAGTATAATCTAATCATTTAGTTAATATAACTTATAAATAAATAATAAAGCCAATGTAAGAACTCTAAACACTTGACATACTATTAAATACGGGTACTCCGGGTGACACCCACCTAAATAAATTAAACTGCTAAATAAGCTAACTATACATCAAAATTTTAATTGACGAACAATTCTAAACCTTCTAATCTTACCTCTAGTAGGTACCCAAATAAAAAATAGAATAGACAAAACTAAAATCAAACCGCCCAACTTTGAGCCAATACATCGCAATACAGCATAAAACGCCAAAAAATACCATTCTGGCTTAATTGAAACAGGAGTTTTTAAGGGATCCGCTTCTAAATATGCCTCTATATCAACTAAAGCATCAGGATAATAAAACATTCAAAATAATACTAACCTGATAACTATATTAAATAATAATAAGTCCTTCACAGTATAATAAGAATGAAAATACACTAAATCACTTAAATTAACAAATGAATATAAAGGTTTACTGCTACCATCCTTATGAAGATAAAATAAATGTAAAATCATAAACCCTAAAATTATAAACCCCAAACAAATATGTACAGATAATATTCGAACTAATGTATCACCAGAAACTGAAAAACCTCCCACTATATACTTATAAATAGTAGCCCCAAAAATAGGTACCCTATCAACAATAGAAGTTAAAACAGTAGCCGCCCAATAAGACATTTGATGTCATGGTAAAATATATCCTGTAAAAGCTTCCCCCATAACTAATAAATACAATAAAAACCCTATTTTTCATACGCCCTTCTTTGAATACCCAGTATAATATAGAGAACGCCCCATATGAATAAATATTAATATAAACAACATTTTAACTCCAATTATATGTCAGTATCGTAAACATCACCCACAAAAAGAATCTTTAGAAATCCTCATAACAGTAAAAAATCTTGATAAATAATCCCCAACATAAACAAAAGACAACAATACACCGGTAATAATTTGCATAACCATAAAAACTGATAATATAAATCCTTTTCTTCAATAATAATTAAGAGAATAACTTATAGGTAAATCAATTAATTTCCGACGTAATAAACTAACCATTTATTTACTAATACTATTAAATAAAAGTATTCAGTAGAACCACAACCTACCAGTTTATGATAACCTATTAGTAATAACAAACATACACAATTGTATATACAATTAATCAAACATAATCAACAAAATGTCAATATCATGTTAACACTGTACAACGATATATACCGAAAGAAACACTACCAACCAGAAATATAGTCATTAAACCAATTACACCCAATAACACATGACTAAAATGTAAACCTATAGTACAAAATCTACTAGCATAAAAACTAGAATCAGATATGTTAACATCAATATCTTCTAGCTCTGACACTTGTAGATAAACAAAACATAAACCCAAAATAACCGTAAGTAATAAAAAAAAATCACAATACTTTCACCCAAATAAATGATGAAATGCTGTTACAGTTATCCTTGAACCAAGTAGAACAAAACACCCGACAAAAGGTATTTCTAATGAACTTGATAAATTCTCATAAGATCAAGAATCAAAAAATAAACAACATGTTAAAAAACTTCCGAAAATCATAACTTCACTAAAAACAAATAATCAAAAAGCAGATTCATAATGAAATGATTCACCTAAACCTTCCCACACAAATACTAACAATGATAAAACTACAAATATAAAAAACATAAACAACAAGTTAACCTCCCACATAAATAAACCAACTAACAACAAACCAACAAAAGAAGCATTCAATAATGGAAATATAGACACTTTTATACTATCTAATTCAACTAGATCTTCTCCTTGGAAAGGAGATATAATACAAACTGATTATAATAATAGTAT